ATGTATCCCCATGCTATTAAAAAAAATATTTTTTTACGTTCTTTTCGTTCTAAGAGGTGGAATAGAATAACCGGTTGAAGGGTAATGATCATACGTCTGTAATGCATTGTATGTCCCATAATGGTCCCATTCTTCTACCCTTTCCCGGGAGTCAATGACTATTCATAGCTATTACCTTGACAGACACCCTATTTTCTTCCCTATGAGTTCGAGTCTCAATAAGACTGCTAGTTCTTACTGTTCATATATTATGAAATGAATATACCAATTCGTTATGTATGGAGGATGAGATTCCATTGATACAGAGCCAATTCCAATAGACTTATACTTATTGGAGGGTCCCATTGGCGTGCATCCAGTAGGAATTGAACCTACGAATTCGCCAATTATGAGTTGGGCGCTTTAACCATTCAGCCATGGATGCTTAGCGGGGATCCTCGTACATGGTGAATAACCAAATTCCAATTGAAATGAAATCTTTAGGATAAATCAATACAAATACAATTTTCATTTGATACAAATATCATTGAAATTTTCATTGAAATAGAATATAAATATACGTTTTCATTTTCATATATATTCTAGTATAGAAATAGAGATTTTAGACACATTTTCAGTGAAATATCATAAGTGCAGTATCATAATCATATTCTAGATAGACAATTAATATCATAGATAGACAATTACGTGATAGACAATTAATATTATAGATAGACAATTACGTGATAGACAATTATGGTTTCATTTAAGATTTGATATACAACTACATTTCCACATTAACATGAAAGAGTAAAGTTTAAATAAAATACGAATATTTTACAGATCCACATTAAAGAGTAAAGTGTAAATAAACTACTAATATTTTAGTAGGGGGTATTTTTAATATATGAAAAGACGAAGAAGACAAACTTACATAACTTTCAGAGAATTGATCATTTTCGAGTTTAAAGAGGTATTGATAGGGATCAAGAATTCTGGCTATTTCTTCGATTCATGGACATGGTCCTACTTCAATTCAGTGGGACCTTTGGTTAAGATTTTTTTCGACCAAGAACGTTTTCTAAAACTCTTTGATCTCCGAATTTTGAGTACCTTATTTTCACTCAATTCGCGGGATTCAACTATTAACCGATATTTCACTTTCACGATCAAGGGTGTAGTATTCTTTGTAGTAGGGAGCCTTATATATCGTATTAACAATCGAAATATGGTCGAAAGAAAAAATCTCTATTTGATAGGGCTTCTTCCTATACCTATTAATTCGATTGGGTCCAGAAATGATACATTGGAAGAATCCTTTGGGTCTGCCAATATCAATAGGCTGATTGTTTCACTCCTCTATCTTCCAAAAGGAAAAGAGATAGAATCAGGCCAATTCCCGAAATGCCTTTCTGGATATTCCTCAATGTCTCGGCTATTCACGGAACGCGAGAAGCAGATGAATAATCATCTGCTTACGGAAGAAATCGAAGAACTTCTTGGGAATCCTACAAGATCCGTTCGTTCTTTTTTCTCTGACAGATGGTCAGAACTTCATCTGGGTTCAAGTCCTACTGAGAGGTTCACTAGAGATCAGAAATTGTTGAAGAAAGAACAATATGTTTCTTTTATCCCCTCCAGGCGATCGGAAAATAAGGAAATGGTTAATATATTCAAGATAATTACGTATTTACAAAAGACTGTCTCAATTCATCCTATTTCATCAGATCGGGGATGTGATATGGTTCCGAAGGATGAACCGAATATGGATAGTTCCAATAAGATTTCATTCTTGAACAACAATCCATTTTTTGATTTATTTCATCTATTCCATGACCGGAACAGGGGGGGATACACGTTACACCACGATTTTGAATCTGAAGAGAGATTTCAAGAAATGGCAGATCTATTCACTCTATCAATAACCGAGCCGGATCTGGTGTATCATAAGGGATTTGCCTTTTCTATTGATTCCTACGGATTGGATCAAAAACAATTCTTGAATGAGGTATTCAACTCCAGGGATGAATCAAAAAAGAAATCTTTATTGGTTCTACCTCCTATTTTTTATGAAGAGAATGAATCTTTTTATCAAAGGATCAGAAAAAAATGGCTTCGGATCTCCTGCGGGAATTATTTGAAAGATACAAAAGAAAAAATAGTGGTATTTGCTAGCAACAACATAATGGAGGCAGTCAATCAATATAGATTGATCCGAAATCTGATTCAAATCCAATATAGCACTTATGGGTACATAAGAAATGGATTGAATCGATTCTTTTTAATGAATAGATCCGATCACAACTTCGAATATGGAATTCAAGGGGATCAAATAGGGAACGATACTCTGAATCATAGAACTAGAATGAAATATACGATCAACCAACATTTATCGAATTTGAAAAAGAGTCAGAAGAAATGGTTCGATTCTCTTATTTTGATTTCTCGAAGCGAGAGATCCATGAATCGGGATCCTGATGCATATAGATACAAATGCTTCAATGGGAGCAATAATTTCCAGGAACATTTTGAACATTTTGTTTCTGAGCAGAAAAGCCTTTTTCAAGTAGTCTTCGATCGATTACCTATTAATCCATATTGGATTGATTGGTCTAAGGTTATCAACAAAAAAAAATATTCTAAGTCACTTTTTTTGTCAAAATTGATTCTCTTTTTGTCTAACTCACTTCCTTTTTTCTTTGTGAGTTTAGGGAATATGCCTATTCATAGGTCCGAGATCCACATTTATGAATTGAAAGGTCCGAATGATCAACTCTGCAATCCGTTGTTAAAATCACTAGGTCTTCAAATCGTTCATTTGAAAAAATGGAAAGCGGAGGATCATGATACTTCCCAAAAATCGAAATTATTGATCAATGGAAGAACAATATCACCCTTTTTGTTCAATAAGATACCGAAGTGGAAGTGGATGATTGACTCATTCCATACTAGAAAGAATCACAGGAAATCCTTTGATAACACGGATTCCTATTTCTCAATGATATTCCGCGATCAAGACAATTGGTTGAATCCCGTAAAAGCATTTCATAGAAGTTCATTGATATCTGCTTTTTATAAAGTAAATCGACTTCGATTCTTGAATAATCCACATCACTTCTTCTTCTATTGTAACAAAGGATTCCCTTTTTATATGGAAAAGGCCCGTATCAATAATTATGATTTTACGTATAGAAAATTCCTCAATATCTTATTCATTCGCAAGAAAATATTTTCTTTGTGCGGCGGTAAAAAAAAACATGCTTTTTTGGAGAGAGATACTATTTCACCAATCGAGTCTAACATATTCATATCTAACGATTTTCCACAAAGAGGTGACGAAAGGTATAACTTGTACAAATCTTTCCATTTTCCAATTCGATCCGATCTATTCGTTCGTAGAACTATTTACTCGATCGCAGACATTTCTGGAACACCTCTAACAGAGGAAGAAATAGTCAATTTGGAAAGAACTTATTGTCAACCTCTTTCAGATATGAGTCTATCTGATTCAGAAAGGAAGAACTTGCATCGGTATCTCAATTCACCTTCTGAGAAATATTTACCATCCGCAAAGAGGAAAAAACGGAATCTTCGTTCAAAGAAATGCATTGAGAAAGGGCAGATGGATAGAACTTTTCAACGAGATACAATTCTCTCAAAATGGAATCTATTCCAAACATATCTGCCATTCTTCTTTACTTCGACAGGGTACAAATATATAAAATGTCTATTTTTAGATACCCTTTCAGACCTACGATTTTTCGATATCTTTGCAGACCCGCTATTTTTAGATACCCTTTCAGACCTACTATGTTTAGATACCTTTGCAGACCTACTAAGTAGCAATCACAAATTTGTATCCATTTTGAATGATATTATGCAGAGATCAGATAGATCATGGCGAATTCTTAAGAGAAAATGGCGAATTCTTAAGAGAAAATTGAAGACAAAGATAAGTGAGATTTCTCTTAAGTGTTTACATAAGCTTCTTCTGGAGAACGACGAAATATGGGAACTAATTGATGAAACATTTCGTAAAACAATTTATGTCAAGAAGGAATTACCATTGATATCGACAAATCGGAGCTCGCCAAATGTTCGGGAGTTACTCTATTCAATCCTTTTACTTCTTCTTCTTGCTGGATATCTCGTTCAGATATATCTTATGTCGGTTTCCAAAACCTCTAGTGAGTTACATACAGAGTTCGAAGGGTTAAAATCTTTGATGATGGAATCATACATGAGTGATTTGGAGGACCTTCTGGATGCGTATCCTAGTATACCTGAACCGAATTCTTTCCGGTTCCAGTTCCAATGGAAACGCAAATTGGAAAAGAATTTCCTTGGATTTGCTATGGACCTAGTCGACAACCAAATACCGTTTTATATCCTCCGCATACAATATTATGGGGTCTTATTTATAGAGATGATATTTTTCACTCCCATCGATCTTCTCATAAATTTCCTACCAAATTTTTTCATCGATCGAATCACTTTTTCGATAAAGACGAGATATCTAAGTCATAGAAGTAAAGAGATCTATTCATGGATAATAAAAGGAGAAAGTTTGAAGACTCATGATAAAATAGAATCCTGGATCTTGAGCACTGATTGGATTTTGGATAAACCTAGACATTCCTTGATGCAGTCCTGCACCTTCAGTACAGAAAAAGGGATGAATCAAATTCTATTGGGTCTGACTTATAGTGATCATTTATTCAAGAATGATTCTGGTTATCAAATGCTTGAACAACCGGGAGCAGTTTACTTACGATACTTAGTTGACATTCATCAAAAGGGTCTAATCAATTATGAGTTCAATACATCCTGTTTAGCAGAAAAACGGATATTCCTTGCTCATTATCAAACAGGCTTTTATTCAAGACTCTGGTATGAGGCTAATAGTTTTGGTTATGCAAAATCAAAACCCTTTTCGCTCCGCCTACGCCTAGCCCCCCCTAAGGGTATTTTAGTGGTAGGTTCTACAGGAACTGGACGATCCCATTTGGTCAAATCCCTAGCGACAAACTCCTATCTTCCTTTCGTTCCGATAGTTCTGGACAAAGCGCCTGATACACTCTTTTTTTATCTTGATCAGTGCGTCGATCTTGAGGAATTTGACGATGCGTTGGTGGAGTTGGATGTTGATTGTATTGATTTTAATAAAGATTCTGAGGAATATCTAGATGAGTTTAAGAATGAGAGTCTGGATAGTGACGGTATTGATGATGATGTCGATCTTAACTGGGAGCTGGGGGGGCAAGTTTTGGTGGATGATGGGATAATTAGGCGTGTAATGGGGCTGGAACCCGACCCATATTGTATCTACATAGACTTCCAATTCGCAAGAGCAATGTCTCCTTGCATAGTATGGATTTCAAACATTCATTATCTGCATCTGTATTTGGATCAGTGGGACTCCCTCGCTTTAGTATTGAACTATTTCCCCGAGGATATTTTCTCCAGGGATTGTGAAAGACGGTCCACTACCGATATTCTTGTTATTGCTTCGACTCATATTCCCCAAAAAGTGGATCCCACTCTAGTGGATAAATTCATTACATGCATTAAGATACGAAAGCTTCTTATTCCACAACAACGAAAGCACTTTTTCACCCTTTCATATACTAAGGGATTTCACTTGGAAACGAAAATGTTCCATACTAATGGAGTCGGTTCCATAGCCATGGGTTACAATGTACCAGATCTTGTAGCACTTAACAATGTGGCCGTAGCTTTTAGTATGTTACAGGGTAAATCAATTATAGACACTAATACAATTAGATACGCTCTTCATAAACAAACTTGGGAGATGAAAGAAAGGCCACTTCCGTTTCAGGATCGTGGGATCATTTTCTATCAGATAGGAAGGATTTTTGCACAAAATGCATTTATAAGTAATATAAGTAATTATCTTATAGATCCTATATCTATCTTTCTAAAGAAGCAATTATGGCACGACGGGGAGGCTTATGTGTACAAATGGTTCTTCGAACTTGGAACGAACATTAAGAGATTAACGATACTTCTTTATCTTTTCAGTTGTTCTGCCGGATCGGTCGCTCAAAAGCTTTGGTGGCCTGTACCTATACACGTAGAACCCACTAAAAAAAATTGGATGAATTATCAAAAAAATTGGATGCAGTCTTTTAGCTTCCTTGAGAATGATTCTCACATCGTTGAGGTCCTATTAGAAGTAGAAGTCGCTCTGGTGATATTGTTCGGGATAGAAAAAGAATCTTTTTCTAATGATCGAGTGACATCCCCGCATCCTTTCTATAGGATGCAAAGTGCAGTTCGTTCTATCACGGATATTGAACTTCTCTATGAATCGGAGTTGGTAGGAGAAGCCCCCATCCTGCACGATCTTATGCTGGAGTTATTCGATGAAATAGCTTGGTCTCCTAGAATGTGGCAACCTTCGGACTTTATATATGATTGTATCAAAAGGCCCGCTTTATCGGAATTTCCTTATTGGGCCCGGAAGAAGAGGGGGACGGGATTGCCTTCTTGGTCCCAGTTCAAGGATGATGAATCTGATCAAGATGATGAATCTGATCACGATTATGATTTTTATGATTTTGATCACGATGATCAATCTGATCACGATGATCAATCTGATCACGATGATGAATCTGATCAAGATGATGAATCTGATCACGATGATGAATCTGATCCCACTCGTTTTTTATTTGATTATTTGAATGAACTGGCAAAAAATCGTGATACTCTAGAGAAGTATTTGGAGTACTTGCGGACTGGAATCGAAGACGATCCCCGTATTCCAAAGACAAAATATTATGTCTCTTACAACTATGATCTAGAGGATGACGATGCTCAAGAGGATGGGCTTCGAGAGTATTATTTGTCGTTATTGAAGGGTGGACCCAAAGAACAACTCGTTTTTGTTTTGCGAAGACGCCAGTTCTTTTGGGACCCTGGAGATCCACTCTTTTTCCTATTCGACTTCGACAATGAGACCCCTGTCTCTCTGTTTTCACATCAAAAAGTTGCGGAGAAGTCAAAGAAAGAGATATCCGATGGGCTTTTGGCGACTGCCGAAACGAGGACTCTATTTAAACGCGGGTGGTTTCTCACGCAAAAGAAAAGAAAGTACTTGCAATTTTTGATTAATTTCCAGAGACGTAGATGGGATAGAACCGCTAGTTTCTTATTAGGTAAGGAATCTTTTCGTTCTAATATTCAATATGA